TATATATATATGGAAATAAACTGCGTCCAATAGGATTTGAACCTATACCAAAGGTTTAGAAGACCTCTGTCCTATCCATTAGACAATGGACGCTTTTCACTCCAATTTTCATATTTCTTGTTCGGAAAAATAGTTGAAAGAATTCCAAGAATTTAGTATTCAAGTCAATGATGCATTACATTAATTCGATTCATTCAATTTTTTTATTTAATATTTTATATTTAATATTTTAATAATATTAATATTTCATTTTTAGAATATTAAAGATTATAACGATAAAGTAAAAGCGGGTAGCGGGAATCGAACCCGCATCGTTAGCTTGGAAGGCTAGGGGTTATAGTCGACGTTGATTCATCATTTTTAACGTCTCTAATTCAAAACTGAACGTGAAACTTTGGTTTCATTCAGCTCCTTTATGGAAGATGGATAAATTCACAGATTCAGACATGAACGAAATAAAAAAATCCGACCCATAACGTCTATGTCAGCTTTTATGTTTAAATCTATTCAGAACAACCCGCTTTCTAGACGATCCCTATAGAAAGGAGGGGGTTTATATTCTAACAATCTTTCTAGTTACTTCGTTCTCTACTTCTATTTGAAAGAATCCTTAGGAAAAGTATTTTGTTTCCACCGAGCTAAAACAATTTATCGATGTCTTTAGTAAACCAAAGACATTGTTTAATAGCTGTTTTGCTTCAATTCCCCCTATAGAAATGAAAAATTGAAGATTTAGTTACGATTAGAAATACACTTTTTATCTTTATCCATGGGTCCTTTACTCATACTCATTCAATTGGAAGTATTTATCCAATAAAAAAAAATTATGTTTCGTAATCTCATAATCCAATTTTTCAATTTAAAATTGATTCTTGGATACAAATCACGAGAATGTATATTCTTCCTCGAATTTTTCATTGAGAGGTAAAGGATTCAATCCTTTTAAGAACTAAAGTTTTTGTTCGGAATGAATATTAATCAAACCGAAAGACCCTTTAACTATATAAGGGGTTATAGAACGAATCACACTTTTACCACTAAACTATACCCGCTACAATCCGATTATTGTATATAAATGGACCTTTTGTCGACCCTAATCAAAACTAAAACAAAAGATCAGAAAAGAATCATGAAAACTAGAGCGTTTACCTTTTGTATCAGAGGACCTAATGAGATTAGGAAAAGGGGATTCATTTCACTTTAATAACTAAATAACAAGTGCTTTTTTGCCCGAGGTTTTGTCTCGAACTTAAGCCATAACACAAAAATGGGTTGTGGCAAGAAACGAGAGTTCCCTTTTTCTTATTTAAACCGGAATAAAAGGACTAACTAAGAAAGAAATGGCACTTTGATTCGATACCATTTGATTATATATCATAAAAATTGAAAAGGTTCTTTTTGTTTATCGCAATAACAAGCAATTTTTTTTTTCTTTATTTATTTCTTTTTTTCAAATTTAATAAATCTTTTGATTTATGATTTGTTGGAACAAAAGGGCGGGCCCGGCTAAGTACTGACCAGGCCGGGCCGTGGAACTAAAAAGCCCCTTCGGACGAAATCACGAAATCAAAAAATAAGAGTATATACTATGACGGGCGTTTTCAAGCCTTATTTTTTATAATGTAACATAGTATTATCCTTTTTCAATTGAGAGGAGAGATGGCTGAGTGGACTAAAGCGTCGGATTGCTAATCCGTTGTACGAGTTTTTCGTACCGAGGGTTCGAATCCCTCTCTTTCCGTTTTCATTGATGACTTGGCATTTTCTTTCGAATTTATCGCGAGCTCTTTTTTATTATATTATTTTTATTATTATTATATAGTTAAAGAAGTGGAATAGATAAAATCTTACTAATAACAGTTTAAAATCAAGCAAAGAAAACCTTATCTTTTATTCTTCACGTCCAGGATTACGTCCTGGATCATTAGACAGGAATCCGAAGATAAAGAGAGAAACAAAGAATATCACTACCGTGTAAACAAATAGTTTGAGAGTAAGCATTACACAATCTCCAAGATTTTTTTTTAGGAAAAAAGAGAATAGATTCTCCACTTTTATACCACATACCCTACCCTTTTTTATTTTGACACCAAGAAATAAAGTGGGGTGATCCGGATTTGTCGCGGTTGTACAAGAATTTCAATATTTGAATTGAGAGTGTAAGACGTATCTGATCTTATCAATTCCACGAATTTTTTTCGAATAAATCATGAATTTGTCTGGGACTTTATTAAAAATATCATCGAAAACTTACAGCAGCTTGCCAAACAAAGGCTAAGAGAAAAAAGAACAGGGGTATTACTGGCATAACATCTACAATTGGATTCAAAAAAGCGTAGGCTTCGGGCAATTTGGCGACGAAAAAACTACTGGAATAAAGAGCAGAATTAAGGTAGATACAGATCAAACTTAAAATATTAAGCATAACAAACATTTTGTTTTTGGGGATAATTGTATTTATTTTGATTGAGTTATTAATAAATTGAATCGAGTTTTTTATTATTATATTTTATTATTATAAATAGGGTATTATTGATAGACGAAAAAAAAAATGAATAAAAATAAATAAGATAGACCAAAAAACTTTCTTTGATTTGAACTCACCCAATCAAAAATCCTTCTATATCTCAAATCAAAAGAGAATAGAATAAATCATACTTTCGTACAATATCTTAATTGAATTATATGTAATGATCAATAAATTCAGTTTAATTCTATGTCTACATGTATAGTCTACATGTATAAAAATTCTAGTAATCCATTTTAGAAATAATAGATATTTAGACTGGAGTTGACGAATAACCCGTACCAATATTAGTGTTTATTAGTGTCGAATAGAAATAAATGGGGCGTGGCCAAGTGGTAAGGCAACGGGTTTTGGTCCCGCTACTCGGAGGTTCGAATCCTTCCGTCCCAGAGCATACCCCGTCTATATATATTATTATATAATGTGATCATTATATTAACATTCTATTAATATAATATATTTGTAATTTTTTTTTTGATATATATAAAATATATCATAATAAAATATATATAAAAGATTGCCTTTTCGAACAGCCTTCTGTATTAAGAGTAGAATATTGGTATAGAATGTGATTATTATTTTTTTTTTTTCATAATCCGCGGAATCATATCTTTTTCACAAATTTAATTGAGTTCAAATAACACGCAAACGATTTTACAGTATAAATATGAAAAAATAACAACATAAAATTTCTCCCTTACATCAGTGTTTTTTTATCTATCTTTTTTTAATCACAGATGGTTTAATCCAATATGAATTTCTCTCTCTCTTACTGATGATAAAAAACGAAAGGTCCTTGCTGTAAAACTTTATGTTATGCAAAATGCAAATAATTATATCGGATAGGAGATTTTTCAATCAATTCAATCTTTGTAACGAACTCCTATGAGTTCTTGGTACTTGAAGAAGTGTGAAATTGTTGAATTTATGCTACCACTATTATGTTACTTGAAGATACAGATTCAAAATAACTTGTTTCTTCGTATTATATTTATTTATTCGTGTTATATTAGTTAGAATTTAGTTAACTAATTTGATTTTTACAATAATCGAAAAATATTCTCAAATTTAGAATAATATAAATAAGAAAATAGAAATTAAAAAAAAAAAAAAAATTCTTTTTATAGAATTTCCAATATTAAATTCTATTAATCTCTATCCGAACTAATGATTATTCATGATTCCATAATTGAATCAATTACATATGGGTTCCAAACTGAAGGAATGTTATGGTAAAACTTCGTTTAAAACGATGTGGTAGAAAGCAACGTGCGACTTGAAGGACATGATCCGCTGTGGAGTCTTACATCCACCATTTTTTTATATATTATATAGGAATGAAAGTGCTCTTGGCTCGACATCATTTGTTCTGTTCCGCTGTAACTCTCTTTTTTTGGGGGGTATGATATAATATAGTATAGGATGGAGCTCGAGTAGAAAGTATTGATTTATTTTTCAGGGGCAAGAATCTAGGGTTAGTATCAATCAATAAATTGGAACAGCTTCGTAAGTATATTTTCGATACATAAACTTAAAGGGTCCTATTCGAGAAACTTTCCAATTCAAAAGGAAAGTTTGTTGAAATTGGTAAAACTCTTTCGATCAAATCAAAAGGAAAGTGTATTACGCAGGAATCAAACATTCGTATGATTCTTTGACAGAAAGAAATCACAAAAAATGGTATGTTGCTGCCGTTTTGAAAGGATTTAAAGATCACCGAAGTAATGTCTAAACCCAATGATTCAAGGCAAAGATCCTGGAACAAGGAAATACCATTTTCAATTGTCTTAACAACTAGATCAGAAAAGAATCAAAATGGATTCTAAAGAAGACAGACAATTAAAGGGTTAGAGACCGCTCAATAGATGAAATATCTAAAAGGTTTCTCTTTTGAGTTATTTCAGAGTTATCCAACTTGAGTTATGAGGGTGCAAATACGACTAATTTTCTTTTTTGTTGGGTAAGAATAAGAAAAAATTACTAAAATCAATAGTCTAATTAATTTGATGATTTTATTTTATGGATATATATTTGATATTGTAATTCTATACATAGACATAATTTCGAATTTTCTCGAGCCGTACGAGGGGAAAACTTCTTATACGTTTCTAGGGGGGGTATTCTTCATCTATCCCAATGAGCCATTTATCGAATCGTTGCAATTGATGTTCGATCCCGACGAGAGGGAAGAGATCTTCGTAAAGTGGGTTTTTATGATCCGATAAAGAATCAAATCTATTTAAATGTTCCTGCTATTCTATACTTCCTTGAAAAAGGCGCTCAACCTACAGGAACTGTTCATGATATTTCAAAAAAGGCGGGGGTTTTTACGGAACTTCGCCTTAACCAACAAACAAAATTCAATTAATAAAATAAATATAGAAAAAAAAAATTAAAATAAAATAAATATAGAAAAAAAGATCAAGTGAATAAATAAGAAATGACGTAGAAGTAATGGGGTCTATAGACATAAAAATTTGACATTACCCCTGTTTTCGTTGGAACTCTATGAACAAAAAAAAAAAACAAAGGACTAAATCTGCTTATTTTAGTTATTGAATAAACCTCATTTTTTTTTTCTACTTCTCCTCCGTCTTCCTTAATTTAGTCTTCCACCTATATTATATAGTGCCAATCCAACACAAGTCCTTCGTTTTTTTTTTATATTTCAATTTAAATAATTTGAATTTGATTCATTTTAATTGATTGAAATCGGAATTGTTAGTTCGATTTAGGATTTGTTTTCTCTTTTGTATACGTATGCTTTTCTCAATATTCATATTGACAACAGTGTATCAAATAAATATAATCCGATCGTGGATAAATGGATCTATTTATCCCTGTTCCATAGATTTTATTTCATTCAAATAATAGGCTCTTATATTTTCTGTCATACAAGAAGTCTTTTTTGATTAAGATTTTAATCAATTAAACTCGATATATACTAATTAATGGATAATATAAGAGAAGAGAGACAAGAGGCGGTCTATAAATATTTGAAAATCTTTGATTTTATCCTTATTTTATCTTTTATTTGAGAATTTTTTGTATTTTCGTCGGATTTGTTCATTTTTATTATGTTCAGTTAGAGTTTTTTTTTTCATTTTTTTTTTTTAATGGTTTGATTGTGTTGTACCATTCAATTTCGTTATTTATTGGGATTCTGATTGTATCTACACATTCTAATTTGTTTATTTGGGTTGCTAACTCAACGGTAGAGTACTCGGCTTTTAAGTGCGGCTAGCATCTTTTACACATTTGTATGAAGCAACAGATTCGTCCATACCATCGGTAGAGTTTGTAAGACCACGACTGATCCTGAAAGGAATGAATGGAAAAAGCAGCATGTCGTAGGATAATTCTGAGAATATTTCATTCTTACTGAATAGGTCCAAAATCTTATTTCAATTGTTTAAATTCAATTAAAAAAAAAGAATTTTTTTGGGGGGTCGAATGAATAAATGGGTAGAGCCTTACTAGAGGTTCCAATTCTAGGGAAATAAAAAGTAACGAGCTTCTGTTCTTCATTTTTGAATGATTACCCCATCTAATTAGACGTTAAAAATATATTAGTGCTTGATGCGGGAAAAGCTTTTCCGATGAGTGGATTAGAAATTTCTTATGAATCCTAACTATTAGCTATTCCCCTTTATGGGGTAGAGATAAATGTGTAGAAGAAGGCAGTATATTGATAAAGATATTTTTTTTTTTCAAAATCAAAAGAGCGATTGGATTGATAAAATAAAGGGCTTCTAACTATCTTGTTATCCTATAAATGAACATAAATCTATTATATGGAAAGGGGGGTTTGGAGAGTCCGTTGATGAGTTTGACTTGTTTCCGAGGTATCTAATTTTTTCTTACTATAATATAAATACCTTGTTTTGACTGTATCGTACTATGTATCATTTGATAACCCAATAAATCACCTATTTCTTTTCTGATTCAAATTGAATTTTAAATGGAAGAATTTCAAGGATATTTAGAATTATATAGATCTCAGCAACATGACTTCCTATACCCACTTATCTTTCGGGAGTATATTTATGCACTTGCTCATGATCGTGGTTTAAATAGATCCGTTTTGTTGGATAATGTAGGTTATGACAAGAAATCTAGTTTACTAATTATAAAACGTTTAATTAGTCGAATGTATCAACAGAATCATTTTATTATTTCCCTTAATGATTCGAATCAAAATAAATTTTTTGGGTACAACAAAAATTTGTATTCTCAAATGATATCGGAGGGATTTGCAGTCATTGTGGAAATTCCGTTTTCCCTACGATTAGTATCTTCCTTAGAGGAGACAGAAACCGTAAAATCTTATAATTTACGATCAATTCATTCAATATTTCCTTTTTTCGAGGACAAATTTCCACATTTAAATTATGCATCAGATGTACTAATACCCTACCCCATTCATCTGGAAATCTTGGTTCAAACCCTTCGCTACTGCGTGAAAGATCCCTCTTCTTTGCATTTATTACGGCTCTTTCTTCACGAGTATTATAATTGGAATACTCTTATTACTCCAAAAAAATCCATTTTTGCAAAAAGTAATCAAAGATTATTCTTGCTCCTATATAATTCTTATGTATGTGAATACGAATCCATTTTACTTTTTCTCCGTAACCAATCTAATCATTTACGATTAACCTCTTCTGGGATTCTTTTTGAGCGAATACGTTTTTATGAAAAAATAAAATATCCTGTCGAAGAAGTCTTTGCTAACGATTTTCCGGCCACCTTATGGTTCTTCAAGGATCCTTTTATACAGTATGTTAGATATCAAGGAAAATCGATTCTGGCATCAAAAGATACTCCTCTTCTGATGAATAAGTGGAAATATTATCTTGTCCATTTTTGGCAATGTCATTTTTATGTATGGTCTCAACCAGGAAGAATCCATATAAACCAATTATCCAAGCATTCTTTTGATTTTTTGGGTTATCTTTCAAGCATACGGCCGA